AATAATTGATGAATCATTTAGTCAGATTCAATCTTCGACTTGGTCAAAATCTCCACCGACAAAAAAAAAAATGAACGATCTGACTGATAAAATCAATAAAATTCTAAATCAAATAGAAAAAATTACAAAAGAGAAAAAAAAAAGAACTGCAGCAATAAATATTAGTCTTAACAAAAGAAGTTATAATCCTAAAAAATTAGAGTCACCAAAAAATATTTGGCAAATATTAAAAAGAAGAAATGTTCAATTAACCTATAAATTCCATTATTTTGTTAAATTTTTCATTGAAAGAATATGCATAGATATTTTTTTATCTATCATTAATATTCTACGAATCAATAAACAACTTTTTCTTGAATCAACAAAAAAAATTATTGATCAATACATTTACAATAATCAAGAAAAAACGAATAAACAAAATTCAAATACAAGTCGTTTTATTTCGAATTTCGAATTAAATAAAAAAAAGCCACTTGATTTTGTTAATAAAAAAAATTCACATATTTTGAGTGATTTTTCCTACTTGTCACAAGCATATGTATTTTATAGGTTATCCCAAACCCAAGTTATAAATTTATATAAATTACAACCCGTTCTTCAATATCAGGGAACTTCTTTATTTCTTAAGACTGAAATAAAGAATTTTTTTGGAACACAGGGAATATTTCAGACCGGATTAGCACATAAAAAACTTCAAAATTATGCAATGAATGGCTGGAAAAACTGGTTAAGAAGACATTATCAATATGATTTATCTCAGAGTAGATGGTCTAGATTAATACCGCAAAGATGGCGGAATAGAATTAATCAACGTTGTATGACTAAAAAAAAAAAAATTAATAAATGGGAGTCATATGAGAAAGACCAATTAAATTTTTACAGAAAACAAAATGATTATGAAGTATATTCATTATTGAATGAAAAAGAAAATTTTCCAAAATACAATAGATATAACCTTTTATCATACAAATACCTTAATTATGAAAAAAAGAGGGCCTCTTCTATTTATAGTTATAGATTACGATTGGAAATAAATAAGAATCAAGAGCTTTTTTACAATTCCAACATACATAAAGACAACTTTTTTTATATCTTGGAGAATCCTCTTATCAATAGTTATCTAGGAAAAGACAGTTTTCTATATATCGAAAAAAATGAAAATAGAAAATTTTTTGATTGGAAAATCTTAAAATTTTATTTAAAAGAAAAAGCCGATCTTGAAACCTGGATACAGATCGATACCAAGATTAACCAAAGTACTAAGACAGATACTCATAATTACCAAATAGTTGATAAATTGGGTAAAAAAGATCTTTTTTATCTTATGATTCATCAAGATAAAAAAAAAAATGTAACAAATCTCACAATAAATCTTAAAGGGGTACTTTTTGATTGGATGGGAATGAATGAAGAAATGCTAAACCGTCCAATACCGAATCTGGAACTTTGGTTATTCCAAGAATTTTTACAACTATATAATGTATATAAAATAAAACCGTGGATTATACGAAGCAAATTTCTTCTTTTAAATTCTAATAAAAATGAGAATATTGGGGCGAGTAGAAATAAAAACATCAATGAAAAACAAAAAAGGAATTTTTTTATTCGATGGTATAAAAAAATAAAAAAGAAAAATAAAGAAGAACCCCTAGCACAGGGCGATCTTGGATTAAATGTAAAAAACCAAGGCAATCTTGGATCCGTTCTATCAAACCAACAAAAGGGTATTGAAGAAAATGATGCGGAATCTAACAGCAAAAAGCGTAAAAAGAAAAAACAATACAAAAGTAAGACGGAAGCAGAAATGGATCTCTTCCTGAAACGTTATTTGCTTTTTCAATTGAGATGGGACGATCCTTTGAATCAAAGAATAATCAATAATATCAAGGTATATTGTCTCCTGCTTAGACTGAATAATCCAAGAAAAATTACTATATCCTCGATTCAACGAGGAGAACTTCGTTTGGATATAATGTTGATTGAACAAAATTTAACTTTTCCAGAATTGATGAAAAAGGGACTATTTATTATCGAACCCACTCGTGTGTCTGTAAAAAATGATGGACAATTTCTTATGTATCAAACCATAGATATTTCCTTGGTTCATAAAAATAAGTACAAAACAAGTAATCAAAAATACCACGAACAGGGATATATTGGTAAGACTCGTTTTAATGAGTCCATTTCAGAATATCAAAAAATAATAAGAAATAGAGAAAAAAATGATTTTGATTTGCTTGTTCCTGAAAATATTTTATCATCTAGACGTCGAAGAGAGTTGAGAATTCTCATTTGTTTCAATTCAAAAAGCGGCAAGGGTGTGGATAGAAATCCAGTATGTTATAATGAGAACTGGTCAAAAAATATTAGATATAAAAATAAATTAATTCAATTCAAGTTTTTTCTTTGGCCTAATTATCGATTAGAAGATTTAGCTTGCATGAATCGTTATTGGTTTAATACCAATAACGGTAGTCGTTTTAGTATGTTAAGGATACAT